TTTGGGAAATACTTCAGGAAGTTATGCGGGGGCATCCTGTATTGCTGAATAGAGCTCCTACTCTGCATAGATTAGGCATACAGGCATTCCAACCAATTTTAGTGGAAGGACGTGCTATTTGTTTACACCCATTAGTTTGTAAGGGATTCAATGCAGATTTTGATGGGGATCAAATGGCTGTTCATGTGCCTTTATCATTAGAGGCTCAAGCGGAGGCTCGTTTACTTATGTTTTCTCATACAAATCTCCTGTCTCCAGCTATCGGCGATCCCATTGCCTTACCAACCCAAGATATGCTTATTGGGCTCTATGTATTAACGAGCGGGGATCGCCGAGGTATTTGTGCAAATAGGTATAATCCATGCAATCGCAGAAATTATCAAAATGAAAGAATTTACGACAATACCCGTAGGGGTACGAAAAAAAAAGAACTTTTTTTTTGTAATTCTTATCAGGCAATTGGCGCTTATCGGCAGAAAAGAATCGATTTAGACAGTCCTTTGTGGCTCCGGTGGCAATTAGATCAACGCGTTATTGCTTCAAGAGAAGCTCCGATCGAAGTTCACTATGAATCTTTGGGTACCTATCATGAGATTTATGGACACTATCTAATAGTAAGAAGTATCAAAAAAGAAATTCTTTGTATATACCTTCGGACCACTGTTGGTCATATTTCTCTTTATCGAGAAATAGAAGAGGCCATACAAGGTTTTTGCCGGGCCTTCTCGTATGGTATCTAAGCTAAGTAATTCTATGGCCGGCACGGTTGGAAATTCGTAAAATCGAGCCTCGGGCCTCTTCGGGTCAACTAGGGATCCATTTCTTAGTTTCTACACAAATCAAGATCGAGAAAAGGGAGTTTTCCAATCATTGAATCAAATCCATTGTCAAACCCTACCCAGCGGAATATGGAGGTACTTATGACCGAAGGGGCCAATCAGGTCTATCACAATAAAGCGATAGATGGAACTGTCATTAAACGGATTATTAGCAGATTAATAGATCACTTCGGAATGGCATATACATCACATATCCTGGATCAAGTAAAGACTCTGGGTTTCCAGCAAGCCACTGCTACATCCATTTCATTAGGAATTGATGATCTTTTAACAATACCTTCTAAGGAATGGCTAGTCCAAGACGCTGAACAACAAAGTTTTCTTTTGGAAAAACAACATCATTATGGGAATGTACACGCGGTAGAAAAATTACGTCAATCCATTGAGATATGGTATGCTACAAGCGAATATTTGCGCCAAGAAATGAATCCTAATTTTAGGATGACTGAACCTTTTAATCCAGTCCATATAATGTCTTTTTCGGGAGCTAGAGGAAATGCATCTCAAGTACACCAATTAGTAGGTATGAGAGGATTAATGTCGGATCCACAAGGACAAATGATTGATTTACCCATTCAAAGCAATTTACGCGAAGGACTGTCTTTAACAGAATATATCATTTCTTGCTATGGAGCCCGCAAAGGAGTTGTGGATACTGCTGTACGAACATCGGATGCTGGATATCTTACGCGCAGACTTGTTGAAGTAGTTCAACACATTGTTGTACGTAGAACAGATTGTGGAACCAGCCGAGGGATCTCCACGAGTCCTCAAAATGGAATAATGTCGGAAAGAATTTTTATACAAACATTAATTGGTCGTGTATTGGCGGACGATATATATATGGGTTCACGATGCATTGCCATTCGAAATCAAGATATTGGGGTTGGACTTGTCAATCGATTCATAACCTTTCGAACGAAACTCATATCCCTTCGAACCCCGTTTACTTGTAGGAGTGCGTCTTGGATCTGTCGCTTATGTTATGGCCGAAGTCCTACTCATGGCGACTTGGTTGAGTTAGGAGAAGCTGTAGGTATTATTGCGGGTCAATCTATTGGAGAGCCGGGTACTCAACTAACATTACGAACTTTTCATACCGGCGGAGTATTCACAGGGGGTACTGCAGAACATGTACGAGCCCCTTCTAATGGGAAAATAAAATTTAACGAGGATTTGGTTCATCCTACACGTACACGCCATGGGCATCCTGCTTTTCTATGTTATATGGACTTGTATGTAACTATTGAAAGTGAAGATATTATACATAACGTGACTATTCCACAAAAAAGTTTTCTTTTAGTTCAAAATGATCAATATGTAGAATCAGAACAAGTGATTGCCGAGATTCGAGCGGGAACATACACTTTGAATTTTAAAGAAAAGGTTCGAAAGCATATCTATTCCGACTCAGAAGGAGAAATCCACTGGAGTACTGATGTGTATCATACACCGGAATTTGCATATAGTAATGTCCACCTCTTACCAAGAACAAGTCATTTATGGATATTAAAAGGAGGTTTGTGCAGATCCCGTGTAGTCCCTTTTTCAATACATAAGGATCAAGATCAAGTTCATTCTCTTTCTGTCGAAGGAAGATCTATTTTGAGCTTTTCAATAAATAATGATCAGATTAGATACAGATTCTTTAGTTCGGATCTTTCTGGTAAAAATAAAAGTAAGATTCCTGATTATTCAGAGCTTAATCGAATCATAGGTACTGGTCGTTGTAATCTCATATATCCCGCGACTCTCCACGAGAGTTATGATTTATTGGCAAAGAGGCGAAGAAATAGATTCATCATTCCATTCCAATCGATTCAAGAACGGGAGAAAGAACTAATGTCCCCTGCCGATATCTCGATTGAAATACCCATAAATGGTATTTTCCATCGAAATAGTATTTTTGCTTATTTCGATGATCTTCAATACAGAATAAACAGTTCGGGAATTACTAAATATGGGACTATAGGAGTGCATTCAATGCTCAAAAAAGAAGATTTGATTGAATATCGAGATCTAGGAGTCAAAGAATTTAAGCCAAAATACAAAATGAAAATAGATAGATTTTTTTTCATTCCCGAGGAAGTACATATTTTACCCGAATCTTCTTCCATAATGGTACGGAACAATAGTATCATTAGAGTGGATACACGAATTGCTTTAAGTACAAGAAGCCGAGTAGGCGGATTAGTCCGAGTGGAGAGAAAAAAAAAAGAGATTGAACTTAAAATCTTTTCTGGAGATATCCATTTTCCTGGAGAGACAGATAAGATATCCCGACACAGCGGGATCTTGATACCACCAGGAACGGTAAAAAAAAATTCGAAGGAATCAAAAAAATTGAAAAAGTGGATCTATGTCCAACGGATTACACCTACCAAGAAAAAGTTTTTTATTTTTGTTCGGCCGGTAATCATATATGAAATAGCAGACGGTATAAATTTAGCAACACTTTTCCCTCAAGATCTGTTGCAGGAAAGGGAAAACCTGCAACTTCGAGTTGTTAATTATATCCATAATGGATATGGTAACCCTATTTTTGGAATTTCTGACCCAAGCTTTCAATTAATTCGTATTTGTTTAGTCCTGGATTGGGACCAAGAAAAAAAAAGTTCTTCTATTGGGGAGGCTAATGCTTCTTTTGTTGAAGTAAGTACAAAAGGTCTGATTCGAGATTTCTTACGAATTTACTTAGTGAAATCCCATAGTTCGTATACCCGAAAAAGGAGCGGTTCCTCAAGTTCTGGATTCATCTATGATAATGCGTCAGAGCGTGCCAATATCAATCCATTTTATCTCAAGGTAGGAATTCAACAATCACTTAGACAAAATCAAGGAACTATTAGTACGCTGTTGAATAGAAATAAGGAATGCCAATCTTTGATAATTTTATCATCACCTAATTGTTTTCGAATGGGTGCATTCAACAATGTAAAATATCACAATGTGATAAAAGAAAGAATGAAAAGCGATCCTATAATTTTAATTAGTAATTCGTTGGGAACTTTAGGAACAGCTCTTCAAATTGCGAATTTTTATTCCTATTCATTTTACCATTTTATAACTCATAATCAGATCTCGGTAACTAAATATTTGCAACTTGAGCTTGACAATTTAAAACAGACTGTTCAAGTAATTCAAATTAAATATTATTTAATGGATGAAAATGGGAGAGTTTATAATCCCGATCCGTGCAGGAATACCGTTTTGAATCCATTAAATTTGAATTGGTATTTTCTCTATCATAATTATGATCACAATTATTGTGAAGAAAGATCCACAATAATTAACTTGGGGCATTTTATTTGTGAAAATCTATGTATAACCAAAAATGGACCACACCTACAATCGGGTCAAGTTATAATTGCTCAAGTTGACTCGGTAGTAATAAGATCAGCTAAGTCTTATTTGACTACTCCAGGAGCAACCCTTCATGGCCATTATGGAGAAATCTTTTCCGAAGGCGATACATTAGTTACATTTATATATGAAAAATCAAGATCTGGTGATATAACGCAGGGTCTGCCAAAAGTGGAACAAGTGTTAGAAGTGCGCTCTATTGATTCAATATCGATGAATCTAGAAAAGAGAGTTGAAGGTTGGAACACGTGTATAACACGAATTCTGGGAATTCCTTGGACATTCTTGATTGGTGCTGAGCTAACTATAGTGCAAAGTCGTATCTCTTTGGTTAATAAAATCCAAAAGGTTTATCGATCCCAGGGGGTGCAGATCCATAATAGGCATATAGAAATTATTGTACGTCAAATAACATCAAAAGTGTTGGTTTCCGAAGATGGAATGTCTAATGTTTTTTTACCTAGAGAACTTATTGGATTGTTGCGAGCGGAACGAACAGGACGTGCTTTGGAAGAAGCGATCTGTTACCGAACAATATTATTGGGAATAACGAGAGCATCTCTTAATACTCAAAGTTTCATATCTGAAGCCAGTTTTCAAGAAACTGCTCGAGTTTTAGCAAAAGCGGCTCTCAGGAGTCGTATCGATTGGTTGAAAGGTTTGAAAGAGAACGTTGTTCTAGGGGGTATGATACCTGTTGGTACCGGATTCAAAGGATTAGTGCGCTTTTCGCGTCAACAAAATAACATTTCTTTGAAAACTAAAAAGAAGAATTTATTCGAGGGGGGGGTGAGAGGT